CGCTATCTTTGGAACTGCATAAGATAAGATAGAAAATTTGTAGTCAACAAGTAATTAATTTAGCAGAATCAAAGTTCAAATACGAAGAATAGGGTTTTCTTTGGTGGCAGCGGATAATTCTATTTTGACTAATATTCTTAATTAGTAATTAAGAATATTAGTCAAAAGAGTGCATTTTTTTTGAGGGAAATTAGGCAAATAAAACGAATTTCATCTTTCATGGACGTTGCTAAGATCCTTCCATTTATTTAGCAGCACCTTAGGATGGCATAGCCTTAAAGTGAAGGAAGTGAAAGGCGAGGTTCAAACGAATTTCATCCAAGTAAAGAATGATTCCTTTTGAATAAACGTTTTTTTGCACTTTTTTTTTCGATGGATCTTTTTGATTATCGTCTCCTATCTTGCAAAAATGGAAACAAACTTAGGTAAGTACTTAAAAAAAAACATGCATAAATCATAGATAAAATGACTAGTTAGTATTAGGCACCATCTTTACTTTTTAATCCTAAAATAATTTTTATAGGCCTGCCACTTTATCTTTTCTTTTTTAATCCTGTCTGACACTTTACAATGCCTATGTGTAATGCACATATATTTTATTTTCTAATAAAAGAAATAGAATCGATATATTTCTATCTTATCCTATATTCATAGGAGGAAAATATGACTCCAAATTTGGTTTTCCTACGGGATCGGGTCTCGCACATTTTGACTCTTGTGGCTTGTTTCTGTTTTTTCCATATAAAGTGGGTTGCAATAAAGAAAAAAGTTTGCCGTCTTATTTTGTTCGAAAAAGGGGATCCACGATATATGCTTGTCCGCAAATTCGGCTTATCTGAAAGAGTAGTTGATGTACTTTTTGATGAAGAAAGCCTAATTTCTCTTAATCAATTAATTCTAATGAGAATCTACACTCGCGAGGACCTCCTAGAAATAGAAGGTTTGGAGGAGAAAGATAAAGAGGAAATTGTCAGAAAAATAGACCAATTTGTTAATAATTCGTGGGCTTTAACGGCCTTATTCTATTGTAACTTTGAGAAACTGAAAGTGAAACCATGGTGGTGTAGATTGATAGTCTATATCTCTAGAAAAAGAAAAGACCCGGCTTTTCTCTTTATTTCAGAATTGAGGTTATCTACCCGAATAACTAGTTTCCTCATGGAAGAAAAGATCTATACCATCGAGGATCTTCTAATCATCATAAAGGATACTCACAGTTCGAAGTGGAGGAGATTTGTACAATCAGAAGAGTTGGCATATATAGATTTCATCGAGATCTATACAACCGTACACAATTTTCTTCATTGTTAAAGACAGACAGTCTCCGGGCGAATATGAAGCGCCCGGGTACAGGTGGAATGAAAGAGAATTTCGAATCCGCTTTATATGCGAACAAAAAAGCTATAAGTCGGGTCAAGTAAGTCAGAATATTCATTACAATATTCTGCGGATTTTTTTTTTTTTTTTTTTTTTTTTTTTTTTTTTTTTTAAGAAATTCGAAATAAAGAAATATATCTCTATCTTATACTTAGGAGACTAACAAGGAAGCTATAAGTCAGAATATTCATTCCATTACAATATTAATCTATATATATACAATAAGATAGAGAATCAGATATTTCTATAGACGTAGTAGAGGGTCCCATTAGCATGCATCCAGTAGGAATTGAACCTACGAACTCTCCAATTATGAGTTGGGCGCTTTAACCATTCAGCCATGGATGCTTAGTAGAGATCCTCGTACATGGTGAATAACCAAATTCCAATTGAAATGAAATCTGTATATTAATATTTCTATAGGGCGATTAGATTCGAATCCATATTATTTAAGAATCAATTATAATAAGATATACGATCGATCATATACTTGAGAATTCCTATATAAAAAGTTTAGATTCTTTTTTTTATAAAAAAAGAAATAGAATCAATTATAATAAGATATATGATTTATCATATACTTGACAATCAGTATATAAAAAAGTTATAATATTTTAATAAAAAAAAAACCAAAAGAGGTTTTTTTTTAATAAGATATATGATCGATCATATACTTGACAATTCCTATATAAAAAGTTTAGATTCTTTTTTTTTATAAAAAAAGAAATAGAATTGATTATAATAAGATATATGATCGATGATATACTTGACAATCAGTATATAAAAAAGTTATAATATTTTAATTTTTTTTTTTTTTTTTTTTTTTTTTTTTTTTTTTTTTTTTTTTTTTTTTTTTTTTTTTTTTTTTTTTTTTTTTTTTTTTTTTTTTTTTTTTTTTTTTTTTTTTTTTTTTTTTTTTTTTTTTTTTTTTTTTTTTTTTTTTTTTTTTTTTTTTTTTTTTTTTTTTTTTTTTTTTTTTTTTTTTTTTTTTTTTTTTTTTTTTTTTTTTTTTTTTTTTTTTTTTTTTTTTTTTTTTTTTTTTTTTTTTTTTTTTTTTTTTTTTTTTTTTTTTTTTTTTTTTTTTTTTTTTTTTTTTTAATCTACACTCGCGAGGACCTCCTAGAAATAGAAGGTTTGGAGGAGAAAGATAAAGAGGAAATTGTCAGAAAAATAGACCAATTTGTTAATAATTCGTGGGCTTTAACGGCCTTATTCTATTGTAACTTTGAGAAACTGAAAGTGAAACCGTGGTGGTATAGGTTGATAGTCTATATCTCTAGAAAAAGAAAAGACCCGGCTTTTTTCTTTATTTCAGAATTGAGGTTATCTACCCCAATAACTAGTTTCCTCATGGAAGAAAAGATCTATACTATCGAGGATCTTCTAATCATCATAAAAGATACTCACAGTTCGAAGTGGAAGAGACTTCTACAATCAGAAGATTGGGAAGTTTTGGAATATTTTGATTTCATCAAGATCTATGGAACCGTACACTATTTTCTTCATTGTTAAAGACAGACAGTCTCCGGGCGAATATGAAGCGCCCGGGTACAGGTGGAATGAAAGAGAATTTCGAATCCGCTTTATATGCGAACAAAAAAGCTATAAGTCGGGTCAAGTAAGTCAGAATATTCATTACAATATTCTGCGGAATCCATTTCTTTTTCTAGGCCTGCCACTTTATCTTTTCTTTTTTAATGCGGTCTGATTTCTCATGTTACGGCTTAGTATTATGTCTTTCAATTATTCGTTTCATGTTAGTTTTTATTTAAATTTTTTTTTTTTTTTTTTTTGTGAAACCGAAAAGAGCCCTTCCTATTCTATGCAAAACAAAAAATTAGTTTATTTACCTAATACTTATAGAACGAAATTCAAATTCAGTGCCATTGATAAGACCGCGCTTGGTAATTTCTTTACCATGGCTCCCTTCCTTCGTTTTTCTTTTTTATTAGGTTACAAAAAACGTATGAAATCGAGGGATACAAGAATCTCCGTGAATTTAGATAATTGGGATAATCCCGAGGGGTGGGATCCCGAGGAGGCCATATATATAAGAAGGATGTTGGGATAATCCCGAGGGGTGGGATCCCGAGGAGGCCATATATATAAGAAGGATGTTTGAGAATCCAGACAATAGAGGAAGGGATCGACTTAGCAGACGAATAATGCGATTCCTGATCGTTCTATTTATGAAACCACCCCTTTCGGGCGAACAAAGCAACTTATTCGACGAAGTTGAGAATCTAATTTCCTTACTCGAAGAAAAAATAAACTTGTTCTTGTTCTTGGAAAAATCCGACTTCCAAAAAGAAAGAATGGCCTTCAACAAGGTAAAAGCCTACCTCAAAGAAATAGAAGACAAAATGGATTTGGAAGAATGCTTAGGCGTAGAAGAAGGATTCGACTGGTGGGAAACAGACGATTCCGATTTGGAACAAGACTTCGAAGAAGAATCCGAATGGGAAATATATTCCGATTAGGAAGAAAAAGGAATCGACTACGAAATTTAAATTTCGTAGTCGATTGCGATTTTAATGGAACGAAAAAAAAAAAAGAAAAAACTCAATAAAAAAAGAAGGCGAGTAGAAAAACTTATTAGATACCAGAGTCAATGGTATCTAATAAGTTCTACCTACTATTGGATTTGAACCAATGACTCCCGCCGTATGAAAGCAATACTCTACCTACTATTGGATTTGAACCAATGACTCCCGCCGTATGAAAGCAATACTCTAACCACTGAGTTAAGTAGGCCATTTCTCATCCCAAAGAGAACCAAACCAAACGGGACCTATCGTATATAAATAAATGAAAATCGTATATAAAGAAATTCGAAATAAAGAAATATATCTCTATCTTATACTTAGGAGACGAACAAGAAAGCTATAAGTCAGAATATTCATTCCATTACAATATTAATCTATATATATACAATAAGATAGAGAATCAGATATTTCTATAGACGTAGTAGAGGGTCCCATTAGCATGCATCCAGTAGGAATTGAACCTACGAACTCTCCAATTATGAGTTGGGCGCTTTAACCATTCAGCCATGGATGCTTAGTAGAGATCCTCGTACATGGTGAATAACCAAATTCCAATTGAAATGAAATCTGTATATTAATATTTCTATAGGGCGATTAGATTCGAATCCATATTATTTAAGAATCAATTATAATAAGATATACGATCGATCATATACTTGAGAATTCCTATATAAAAAGTTTAGATTCTTTTTTTTATAAAAAAAGAAATAGAATCAATTATAATAAGATATATGATTTATCATATACTTGACAATCAGTATATAAAAAAGTTATAATATTTTAATAAAAAAAAAACCACAATAGGGGGAAAAGGTTATGCAAATTTTAATGAATATTGTAGTTAAAAACAGATGTATGCAACTTTTAGTTAAAAACAGAGGGAAAACCATGATGCAATTTTTTGTTTTACAAATACAAAAGTATGCTTTACAAAGGCAGCAAGTCTCATTTTTTTTTTTTTTTTTTTTTTTTTTTTTTTTTTTTTTTTTTTTTTTTTTTTTTTTTTTTTTTTTTTTTTTTTTTTTTTTTTTTTTTTTTTTTTTTTTTTTTTTTTTTTTTTTTTTTTTTTTTTTTTTTTTTTTTTTTTTTTTTTTTTTTTTTTTTTTTTTTTTTTTTTTTTTTTTTTTTTTTTTTTTTTTTTTTTTTTTTTTTTTTTTTTTTTTTTTTTTTTTTTTTTTTTTTTTTTTTTTTTTTTTTTTTTTTTTTTTTTTTTTTTTTTTTTTTTTTTTTTTTTTTTTTTTTTTTTTTTTTTTTTTTTTTTTTTTTTTTTTTTTTTTTTTTTTTTTTTTTTTTTTTTTTTTTTTTTTTTTTTTTTTTTTTTTTTTTTTTTTTTTTTTTTTTTTTTTTTTTTTTTTTTTTTTTTTTTTTTTTTTTTTTTTTTTTTTTTTTTTTTTTTTTTTTTTTTTTTTTTTTTTTTTTTTTTTTTTTTTTTTTTTTTTTTTTTTTTTTTTTTTTTTTTTTTTTTTTTTTTTTTTTTTTTTTTTTTTTTTTTTTTTTTTTTTTTTTTTTTTTTTTTTTTTTTTTTTTTTTTTTTTTTTTTTTTTTTTTTTTTTTTTTTTTTTTTTTTTTTTTTTTTTTTTTTTTTTTTTTTTTTTTTTTTTTTTTTTTTTTTTTTTTTTTTTTTTTTTTTTTTTTTTTTTTTTTTTTTTTTTTTTTTTTTTTTTTTTTTTTTTTTTTTTTTTTTTTTGTCTCCGGGCGACTATGAAGCGCCCGGGTACAGGTGGAATGAAAGAGAATTTCGAATCCGCTTTATATGCGAACAAAAAAGCTATAAGTCGGGTCAAGTAAGTCAGAATATTCATTACAATATTCTGCGGAATCCATTTCTTTTTCTAGGCCTGCCACTTTATCTTTTCTTTTTTAATGCGGTCTGATTTCTCATGTTACGGCTTAGTATTATGTCTTTCAATTATTCGTTTCATGTTAGTAAGTATTTACACTCTTTGAAAATTTTCGTGAACCCGAAAAGAACCCTTCCTATTCTATGCAAAACAAAAAATTAGTTTATTTACCTAATACTTATGGGACGAAATTCAAATTCAGTGCCATTGATAAGACCGCGCTTGGTAATTTCTTTACCATGGCTCCCTTCCTTCGTTTTTCTTTTTTATTAGGTTACAAAAAACGTATGAAATCGAGGGATACAAGAATCTCCGTGAATTTAGATAATTGGGATAATCCCGAGGGGTGGGATCCCGAGGAGGTCATGAATCTCCGTGAATTTAGATAATTGGGATAATCCCGAGGGGTGGGATCCCGAGGAGGCCATATATATAAGAAGGATGTTTGAGAATCCAGACAATAGAGGAAGGGATCGACTTAGCAGACGAATAATGCGATTCCTGATCGTTCTATTTATGAAACCACCCCTTTCGGGCGAACAAAGCAACTTATTCGACGAAGTTGAGAATCTAATTTCCTTACTCGAAGAAAAAATAAACTTGTTCTTGTTCTTGGAAAAATCCGACTTCCAAAAAGAAAGAATGGCCTTCAACAAGGTAAAAGCCTACCTCAAAGAAATAGAAGACAAAATGGATTTGGAAGAATGCTTAGGCGTAGAAGAAGGATTCGACTGGTGGGAAACAGACGATTCCGATTTGGAATTTGACTTCGAAGAAGAATCCGAATGGGAAACATATTCCGACTAGGAAGAAGAAGGAATCGACTACGAAATTTTAATTTCGTAGTCGATTGCGATTTTAATGAAACGAAAAAATAGCAATAAAAAAATAAGATGAATAGAAAAACTTATTAGATACCAAAGTCAATGATATCTAATAAGTTCTACCTATATTTACATCTTTTCGTTTTGTATTTATTTTGATACTAAAAATCCAATTAGTTGTGTTCCTGGCGATTCTGGTATTGAAGAAAAAAAAGAAGGAAAACTTCTTCAACAAATTGATGCTGTTTTGGATATCGCTTTTCCGCCAGACAAGATGCCTAAGCTTTTGAACGCCTTAATTATAAAGGAGAGCTACCCCGGTGGGGTAGGTTATACTTATATCATTTGCGAAGTCCAGTATATCCTTGAGAATAATCGAGTTCTCGCGTTAATGTTAATGTGTAACGGGGAAAGTACTTTAAGGGAAGGGACGGAAGTGTTAGATACAAAAGCGCCTCTAAGCGCTCTGAAAGGTAGAACTGAAACGTTTGAAGGTGGCCAAAGCATATACATTGGCCAGATTGGCCATCCGAGTTTCGTTAATTGGAATTGGGAAAAAAAACCACTGGGTCAATTTGACAAATTTTTAATTCTCGTCTTTTTGGCTCAATTGTTTGTCCTATTCTCTAAAAGAGGCATACGATAATTGAAATTACCCAATTTAGCAAAAAATAGAATAATAGAAACTCTTTCTACCGGTAAGTAAACAATTAGAAATTCATGGAAAGTTACAATCCCCACCGCGGAATAGTGCACCTACACGCCTTCGTCGACGTTGTTTTTCGACCGGAAGAGCGAGAGCTAACTATCGAGACTTTGGACTATCCAGACACATACTTCGTGAAATGGTTCACGCATGTTTGTTGCCAGGGGCAACAAGATCAAGTTGGTAAGTATTAAAATATCCCTTCATTTCTATGATCATCGATCATAGAGGGCCCCTTGACTATGTCTGTATAAATGAGTTATTTAATTAATTAAATTTAATTTAGAATGGTTGTTCAATCGAAATAAAGAAAAAAACGAGGTTTTTATGACGCAAAATAGTTCCCAAAATTCTCTAAGAGTAGAAAAAAACGTCGGATACGTGGTTAAAATGATTGGGCCAGCCATAGAAATTGAATTTCCGTCGGGCAAGAGGCCAAAGCTTTATAACGCTCTGGTAGTTGAAGGTATAGATAATAACGGGTTACCAATTACTGTGCGATGCGAGGTAATATCATTCCTAAGACACACTAATCGAGTTCTAGCTAATGCTCGTTCATATGGTCATATAAGGGTGGGAATGCAAGCAATTGACACGGAAACTTCTTTCTGTAATTCTAATGAAGATGAAGAGAAGCTAGTAGGGTCTATTCACGAAGCAATGCTCCTGACCGTAATAAGGGGTACACCCCCTTATTACGGTTTCGATAACCGTGCAGTATTTGGCAGACCGATTCCGGGTGTTGAAGGTCGGATAATCTCGTGCGCGTTATTTCTCTACTACGTGATCCAGTTCTTTAGACGCCGATAATCCGAAATTCGGTTTCGTAGGCGTTTACCCCCGATTCAATCGGGGGATCGAATTGATTATAGAAACATGAGTGTAATTAATCGATTTATTAGTCAACAAGGAAAAATATTATCTAGACGAGTGAATAGATTGATAGACGAGTGAATAGATTGACCTTGAAACAACAACGATTAATTACTATTGCTATAAAACAAGCTCGTATTTTATCTTCCTTAACTTATAATGAAAATTTTGGTCGGACACTCTAACGGAGTTATTTTCTTTTTTTTTTTTAAAACTTGTTCCTACCGACTGAACAAATGATTATTCATGATTCCATACCGGCTTCAAATTAGAGAAATGTTATGGTAAAACTTCGTTTGAAACGATATGGTAGAAAGCAACGTGCGACTTGAAGGACACGGTCCGTTGTGGATTTTTACACCCACCACTTTATAAAAGAATGAAGGTGCTCTTGGCTCGACATCGGTTGTTCTGTTCCACTAGAACCTCTCCTTTATTTATTTTTTTTTTTTTTGGGGGGGGGTTGTAATGTAACTAGTCTATGATGAAGCTCGAGTAGAAAGTATTGATTCATTTCTCAGGGGCAAGGATCTAGGGTTAATGCCAATCAATAAATTGGAACAACTTCGTAAGTATATTTTCGATATGGAAAGGGTTCCAATCGAAAAGGAAAGTTTCTTAGAATTGACAAAACTCTTTCGATACAAAATGTATCGCGTGGAAATCAACCGTTTGTATGATTCTTTGATAAAAGATAGAAAGAAATCACAAAAAAGGGTAGGTTGCTGCCATTTTGAAAGGATTAAAAATCACCGAAGTTATGCGTAAACCCAATGATTTAAAACAAAGAAAAGATAAAGGATCCCAGAACAAGGAAACACCCTTTCAATTGTCTCAATAACTAGACCAGAAAAAAATCCAATACAAATAGATTTGTAAACGAGACAAACAAAAAGGAAAGGGGTTTAAAGACCACTCAAAAAATGAAATGCCTAAAGATTTTCCTTTGAGCTATTTGAGAGTTATTCAACTTGAGTTATGAGTACGAATGGTTTTTTTAGTTTTCAGGAACGAAGAATAAAAAAGGACTTCAATCATAATCTAATTGATTTGATCGTTTTATAGACCAATTTGCCATTTTTATTTTATACAAAAATAGAACTAGGAATCATTTTTTCTCGAGCCGTACGAGGCGAAAACTTCCTATACGTTTCTAGGGGGGGTATTATTCATCTACATCTATCCCAATGAGCCGTCTATCGAATCGTTGCAATTGATGTTCGATCTCGAAGAGAAGGAAGAGATCTTGGGAAAGTGGGTTTTTATGATCCGATAACGAATCAAACTTATTTAAATGTTCCTGCTATTCTATATTTCCTTGAAAAGGGTGCTCAACCTACAGAAACTGTTCAGGATATTTTAAAAAAGGCGGAGATTTTAAAAGAATTTCTCCCTAAATTAAACAAAATTTAATTAAGGAAATACAAAAAGTAAAGAAAGTTTCTATATTCTATACTTTTTGTATTTCCTCTTTTGTTTTGTTCTATCTTTTAAAAAGAGAAATCGAATCACTTATTTGATAATCGAAATAATATAGATGAGCAAAAAGTTAAATTGTATTTTTTTATTTTATTTTTTAGAAAGATAGAAAGAGAAATCGAATCACTTATTAATCGAAACGCTTATTGTTTTGTTCTATCTTTTAAAAAGTGAAATCGAATCACTTATTTGATAATCGAAATAATATAGATGAGCAAAAAGATAAATGGAATCACTTATTTTATAACTAAATAATCTAAATAATATCACTAACTATTTTATAATATCACTAACTCTTTTTTAAAATAATAAAAAATCTAAGTATAAGGAGTCTTTATGAACCAAATAAATGGCTATGAGAGCCACCCGGCCCAAAATAACGACGACAGTTGGAATAATCATTTAGAAAAATGGAAAAAAATGGTAGATCATTTCGAAAACGTTCTAAATAATAGGAAATCCGAAATTGATCCTGTTTTTCAAGAGAATCTCATAAAACCCGATTCTACGCAAAATTCCCTCAAGAATTTTCCGTATTTTCCGCATTATTTGCGGATGTTCATCTTCTACTGGATAGAACGCGAGATTTCCAAAAAGTTTCTATTCGTAGAAGAGGAGTTTGATATATTGGACCAATACCGGGATTGGTTCAAAAAATCGCTAATTTTGATTCAAGATGAACATCCGAATCAAAATCTCGAAGAAATGCAGACCTCTGCGGGTGACCTACTAGGCTATGTCACAGTCCTTCAGCATCTGACTCATTACGACTGTATAGTGGGGAATGCACGAAATGCAAACGACCCGGATACTTCTGAAATGGAAAAACTACTTTCGATGGGAGCTGCATATATTCAGCTCTTTACGAAAGCCTTTTTCATTGTCGCCATTTGGAGACAAAAATGGGCGGGCCTAAAGCTACAGTCTATACGGAAGGACGTTTTAGATCAATTCATTACTGAGCTCTTGACCAGCCCAACTCCCGGGCAGATACTACTTCCAGACGAATTAAAGTCGTCTGCCGCTCTTAGCGAATTTATCGATATGTTATTCAGATTCGATGAACGTCTCGATGCAGATGAGTAAAATAGCTTGTGCGTTATATAATTATCAATTAGATGCCAAACTATTTTATACATCAATCCTCGCATCTCCTACTACTGGTGGGGTAACAGCTAGTTTTGGTATGTTGGGGAAGGTCGTTATTGCCGAACCCGAGGCCACCATTGCATTTGCGGGTAAAAGAGTAATTGAACAAACGTTGAATATAGAAGTCCCGGAAGGTGTCCAACAGACCGAATTTTTATTCACGCAGGGAGCATTCGATCTAATCCTCCCACGTTTTTATTTAAAAAGAATTCTCCATTTGATATATCTGTTAAACAATTACACTCTTTTCTTTGTTTGATTGATGAATTGGATTCAACCAAGTCAACAAGTAATTGGTCAAATTCCTTTTTTAAAAGAAAAATTGTGGTCGGGAAGGTTAGACCCTATATTAATTGGAATATTAATATAAAAATTCCATAGAAAAAGAAATTCGAAATCTATATAGAAGAAAAAGAAATAATAAAAACTTGGTCCCGGGCATCTACCATTATACCCGCAATGATCGGCCATATTATTGCTATCCATAATGGAAAAGAACATTTACCTATTTATATAACAGATGGTATGGTAGGTCACAAATTGGGAGAATTTGCACCTACTTCGAATTTCCTAAAACATAGGAAAGTCGATAAGCGATCTCGTCGTTAATACAAAATATAGATACTTATAATTCATTAGTAGGAGGCGACCCTTATGCTAAGAAAAAAAAAAGTGCGCGTTTTAAGTTTCAGTAGCTACACACTATTTACCACCACCACCGCTGTGGTAAAGGTGCAATATACAAAGTCTAACTCCATCCCGGGCAATCGAACCATTATTTGTTTAAGAAATTGTTTGAACGAATCTGAGGGCAATCCTGAAGATTTCGAAAATGAAGAAAATTCGAATAATGATGAGAAATTCGAAAAATCGAAATACTTATGTAACCACTTATAAAATGGTAGATCATTTCGAAAACGTTCTAAATAATAGGAAATCCGAAATTGATCCGGTTTTGCAAGAGAAACTCATAAAACCCGATTCTACGCAAAATTCCCTCAAGAATTTTCCGTATTTTTCGAATTATTTGCGAATATTCATTTTCTACTGGATAGACCATGAGACTTCCAAGAAGTGGCTATTCATAGACTGTGAATTTTCTATTTGCTAAAAATATCTAGATTGCTTTCGCAAATACATAATTCTGATTCGAGATGAACATCCGAATCAGAATCTCGAGCAAACGCAGAGCAATGCGCGTGACTTCAAGGACCGTGTGACATTAAAAATGAAGATGAATCGTCACAACTGTACCGGGCTAAATGCACGAAATGCAAACGACCCGGATACTTCTGAAGTAGAAAAACTACTTTCGATGGGAACAGCATATATTCTGCTCTTTCTCAAAGCGTTTTTCATTGTCGCGATCTGGGAAAAGAAAGTAAGCATATATCAACTGTCTAGGTCTAGGTGGAACCGCAATTTACTAATAGATGAACTTTTCACCAGCCAAACTCCTGCACAAATAATACTTCCAGACGAATTGAAATCTACCGCTCTTATTCAATTTATCGAGATGTTATTCAGGTTCGATGAACATCTCGATTTTTAGAAGTAAATCCTACTTCCAAGGTCTTTGGAAGTAGGATTTTCGAAAGTATATAAGAGGGATCTACCCAAATATATGCAGTTTTTTTCTAAGGTATACTTTTCCCTTAGAATAAGGGAATTTAAATCCGATTGATCGTTGTTCGAATTAGATAAG